TATGGAATCATGAAAGGCGGAAAGATCTTTCGAATCTAGTCCTACCATTTCGTTATATTGACAATTTCAAAAAACTGTTCATACTATGAGCATAGTATGCTGACAAATGTGCCCCCATCGTCTAGTGGTTTAGGACATCTCTCTTTCAAGGAGGCAACGGGGATTCGACTTCCCCTGGGGGTAGGGTATTACGAAAGGAAGTGGATCAGGGATTATTAAGAAATATGGAATTTCTTCTTCCTGGGTCGATGCCCGAGCGGTTAATGGGGACGGACTGTAAATTCGTTGGCAATATGTCTACGCTGGTTCAAATCCAGCTCGACCCAATAATTCACTGATCCGCCATGAAATGATATTACCCTCTTGTTCTGTTTTGTTCTGTTTTCTAGAAATGCCTGATACAAAAAAGAAAAAAAAAAAAGAAATCCAAATTTCTGCTATATCTTTACTTGTATTTTATTTACTTTCTTTTTTTTTTCTTTTTTTCCCACAAATTCTGATCTTGTTAATGACCTAGATTCATATCAGGATTTCTAAATAGAAAGTCTAAGAAAAAGAATAATATAAAGATATAAAGAAAAAAGACTCTTCTTTCTTTATTTTATTTTTATTTCCCTGGGATTGTAGTTCAATTGGTCAGAGCACCGCCCTGTCAAGGCGGAAGCTGCGGGTTCGAGCCCCGTCAGTCCCGACGTATTCAAATCTAATAATCCAACCAAAAAAATATATCAATTCCGCTTTCTATTTTCTTTTCTGTAAAAAGGGGACAAATAGTATAATTTTTTTCTCAAAGAGAAGGGGGTCCTTCTTTTTTCTTTTTTTTTATTCCTTTTTTTTTCATCAAAGTAAATCAAAGTAAATAGAAATATGGGAATTCCACTTTTTTTAATTAATAGCGACGGAGACGAATCGAGACATAATATTCAGGATTTCAAGAGATACCGCGCCGAGTTTGGCTTTTTCGATTTCTCCCAACCTGCGTAATGAAATCGAATCGAGTACCATATCTTATCTTTCCCGATAGTACATACACAAATCCAATTTTTCTTTGTACGATACAAAATGAATCGAATTTCTTTGGAATTCTTTTAATTGGAAAAGTCTCTTCTTTTTTGACTCCGATTTTGCTCAATTACTAATTTGAATTTTAAATAATCTATCTCATTCAAATTGTACACTGAAGTTTTGATATATTATATTTATTCCATTACTAATCTTTATCACACCTTTTTCCAATAAGATTAGATCATTAAAAAAAGGAGTTTAGGACTTAACTTCCCTTTCTCCATTTCGCTTCTATTATTTGGTTGTATTTGTTTGGAACCAATGTAAGTGGAAAGGCGGTTAGATGATACTTCGTGAGATGATTGTACAAAGAAGGCAATAGCTGTTTTTTATAGAAAAGAAAGAATGAAAAAGAATTTTAAATAGAATTTAAAAAGAAAAATAAAGTAACGAAATTCTCGATTGGGTCAAGAATCCTTTTTTGGATTCGGTATGAATAAACGATCTTTCTATGTTATACTATTCAATTCTCGACGAGGAATCAATTTGATAGGTCAGATATTGTTATTCATGATATTTATCCGATTCGATATCATCGAGATAGAATTTATCTCATTCAATTTAGAGGCAAAAAATTTATCATCTCTATGGGATTAAATCCCGAGTTATTGTGAAGTAAAGAAAAATGAAAGGATGAGATTATGGAAGTCAATATTCTCGCATTTATTGCTACTGCACTGTTCATTCTAGTTCCTACTGCTTTTTTACTTATAATATATGTAAAAACTGTTAGTCAAAGTAATTAATTTGAACGAAACTTGACATCTTAGTTCTTAATCAATATCAATGATTAAAAAGATAAACAAAAAGGATTCAAAATTTTTGTTTTAGAGGAAATGTGCGGACTAGAATCAGCAGTATCCTATGAGATCCGCTAGTATGGGTAGAAAGAAATATATATATTTCTTTACTACCCATACTATCTATTTTTGTTATTCGAGTTTAGAAAGTTGTACTGTATAAAGATATAGGTTTAATAGAAATCAATCGAAAATGGCATCTTCATTTTCATATATTTAGATATTCATTCTCTATATGGAATGTACATAAGGTCCCAATTCGATTTCTTTTCCTCATCTATTTGATTTGTGTTGATTCGAATTAATCTAAATCTGAAATAGTCGAAAGGAACTTCTGACTCTTACGATTCTAATTCCTGGATTTCTGATTATTGGAAATTTCCTATTGAAATTTGAATAGGAATCTTCGAATCTATTGAAATAATCAAATCAAAGAAAAGGAAAAAAAGAGTCTAGATATATTATATTAATAAAAGAAAATCAAGAAATCTTTTTTTAGTATTCTTAAGTGATTAAACGATTGTCAAATCATCCAAAGAATGGAGTTTTAGAAAAACTTTTCAGATTTCGCCGAAAAGCATTAGTAAACTCCGTCGGTTTTGAATTTTTGAATCATGATATGAAATGAGTCAAGTCAATAAAGTATAGCATAAAAAAATAGGATTTTAAAAATACTAAATCAAATAGTAAAGTTAAGTAATAAGCGCGCAACGCAATATGCGACTTCTTTAAGAAAATATCTTAGAATGTGTATTATCTCGTTGGAGGACCACTATGTCTATCTTATTTCCCACGGAAACCATTTACATTTAATTAAATAGAATTTAATAACTTGAAATTTTCAAAATGAAAAAAGGAAAGACTTTCTTTTTTCTTTGAACAAGAAAAAGGCAAACAAATAAAAAGTAAAAAAGGTTCCTCTATTCCTCATTGACTCGAATTGTCAATATATAACTCTGGTAAGGGTCGGTTTAGCGAAATAGAAAATTGAAGAAGAATTCGTTTGGAATAAATTTCCTCTCATTTTGATTCTTTTTACTTTCGAAATATGAATCACAGGAATCATTCAAATATTTGTTTGATTATGATTATATCAAAAAGGGTATTTTTCGTCTATTCTTGAATAGAAGAAATTATTCAACCCAAATCCGACTCCAATAGAATTTCGAAATGAAGATTTTTTAAAATTCAATTTCGAAATTTGTAAGAATTTCGAAATTGAATTAATTGAATTCAAAAGTCTTTGCAGAATGATCTATAAAACAATTGATAGAGTTTAATTTCTCAACTCAATTAGGAGTACCCCTAGAGTCCACTTCTTCCCCATACTACGAGTGAAAGGGAAAATGTAAAGACTACCATTAAAGCAGCCCAAGCAAGACTTACTATATCCATGTGAATTATGTCCCCTATCTCTATGAATATGAAGGAATTTTTCCAGTATTGTTCACTTTGTTTATTGTTCACTAATAATAGTAGTCGAATCGCCGGTGCGGAGTCAAAAAAAACGTATTTTGGCCAATACCATTGATGAAATAATACAAAAAATCCAATTTATCTTAAGAAGTTCTTATTATATTATATATAATATTTGTTTTGGTAGAATCGGTAAAGATTAAGCACAAATACAAATAGGCAGCGACGCTCTTGGAAGTCTCAAGGGTTCTGTCCCTTTTTTCCTCCGCGTGCTTCTATTGGGATATTGGGAACAAATTGAAGCAGCTATATCAGAAAAAAAAGAGACTAAGGGATTGCGTGTCTTTTGTTGATCAGGCGAGGCGACACCCAAGATTCGAACTGGGGAACGAGGATTTGCAGTCCTTCGCCTTCACCACTCGGCCATGCCGCCCTCAACTAAGGTGATCAGGCGACACCTTAGTTTGGAAGTTTTGAACTGGAGAACAAGGAACAAGGATTTGCAGTCCTTCGCCTTAACACTGAACTGGAGAACAAGGATTTGCAGTCCTTCGCCTTTGAACTGGAGAGCAAGAAGATAAGGATTTTCTCCAGTCCTTCGCCCGCGCGCTTCTATTTGTTACCAATATCCCAACAAATAGAAGCAATCAGCAAAACGAACTAAGGGATTTAGTCTCTTTTGTTGATCGGGTGGGGCGGCACCCAAGATGCGAACTGGGGAACGAATATTTGCAGCCCTTTCCTTGAACAGACGGAAAGGGGAAGAAGGAAAAGAAAGGTGGAAGAAGGAAAAGGAAGGGGGAAGAAGAAACGAGGATTTCCACTCCTTATTTTTTTTTTTTTTTGAACTGGAGAGTAAGAAGATAAAGATTTGTCTCCAGTTCCTCGCCCGCCTGCTTCTACAGTTCCTCGCCCGCCTGCTTCTATTTTGGATATGGTCTTCAAATAGAAGGAGTTTTATCAGCAAACTAAATAATTTAGTCTCATGATCGGGCGAGTCCTTTCCCTTCCCTTGAACTGGAGAGCAAAAGGATTTGTCTCCAGTTCTTCGCCCGCCTGCTTCTATTTGTTACCAATATCCCAAATAGAAGGAGTTTTATCAGCAAACTAAATAATTTAGTCTCATGATCGGGCGAGGCGACACCCAAGATTCGAACTGGGGAACGAGGATTTGCAGTCCTTTGCCTTCACCACTCGGCCATGCCGCCTCAACTAAGGTGATCTAAAATGTTGATCAGACGCCACCCAACATTTAACTATCGACTCTGAATTCGAACCGTTAACTACCGACTCTGAATTCATGAATCATGAACCATTCTTAGATTTTAATCTAACGTTGCATTTCCTTAAAAATATAGGAAAATCAAAATGGATATGTAACTATTTCGTTTTAGTATTGATTCTTTCAAATCAATCAATCAATCTTTTCTCCATCTCATTATATATACTAATCTATATATATATAGATGTCAACCCCAGAACAAAAATCAATCAATCAATCTTTTCTCCATCTCATTATATATACTAATCTATATATATATAGATGTCAACCCCAGAACAAAAATTCTTATGCGAATATCTAATCAGAAATCTTATATTTCTATAATTCCTAGAATCTATTTTCTATTTCTATTTTCATTGAATAGAAAATAGATTCTATGAGGTTTTGCCAGAGCACGACATCCGCTGTCCAGAATCGAACTGCAATAACAGGGGAGA